ATGATTGTATAATTGCTTTATATGGATCCCGTCCGGTTGAGACCACAAGTAAAAATGACATTGCCAAAAGTTTACAAGGTGATATTTCCATTTCTTCATCAGAAGATGAGTCCCCCTTGAAGTCAGAATCGATTTTCCTTGATATCTGACATAATGCATAAAAGGGTCTTTGAACAACCATAGGGTTTTCTGAAAATCGTTACAAAGCACTACTACAAGATGTTCTATTTTTGCATAGAAATGTGTTCGCTCAAGAAAGGATCCAAAAGATGTTGATCGTAAATGAAAAGATTGTTTACGGAGAAAAATGAATATGGATTCACATTCATATACATGAGAATTAGATAGGAACCAGAATAATCTTTGATTCTCTTTTGAAAAAAGGGAAATGGGTTTTTGGGGAGTAATGAGCCTATTTGAATTCCAATACTCGTAGAGAGAGAATCGCAATAAATGCAACGAGGGAGTATCTTGTATCCAAGAGTGAAGGGTTTGAACTAAGATTTCCAGATGGATGGGGTGAGGTATTAGTATATCTGACACATGATTTAAATGTGATAATTTGTCCTCGAAAAAGGGAAATATTGAATGAATAGATCGTAAATTATGAGATTTTGCTATTTCTTTTTCTTCTAGGGAAGGTATCAATCGCAGTGAGAATGGAATTTCCATAATGACTACAAAACCCTGCGATATCATTTGAGAATCAAAATCATTGTTGTGCCCAACGAATCGATTTTGGTTAGAATCATTAAACGAAATAATCAAATGATTCTGTTGATGCATTCGAGTAATTAAACGTTTCACAATTAGTGAACTAGATTTATTATCATGACCTAAATTTTCCATGGGTTCATAAAAAATCCATCCATTTAAAGCATGATCATGAGCAAGTGCGTAGATATATTCTTGAAATAGAAAGGGATATAGGAAATATTGTTGCCGAAATCCATCTACTTCTAAATACCCTTGAAATTCCTCCATTTGAAATTACACTTGAACCGAATGTGGGATTTCTTGAACTATCAAATAATACATAGTGCGATACGGTCAGAACAGGGTATTATAGTAAGAAAAGAATAGATACCCCGGAGCCAGGAAGGACAATCGACGGATCCTATTTCCATCCAATTTGTTTGTGTTCGTTATAATTACAAAAGATGGTTAGAAATACTTTATTTTTGCAACCCGATCACTCTTTTGACTTTGGAATAATGAATTTTTATCAGTATACCGCTTCTTCTACACATTCGTCTCCACTACATAATAGAGAATAGTTAGGATTCATGAAAAAAAGGAATCGATGATCCACTCACAAGAGAACCCTTTCCCACATCGGGCACTAATATATTTTTAACGTCTAATTAGATCGGATAATCGTTCGAATTAAGAACAAACAGAAGCTCGTTGCTTTTTGTTTCCCTATAATTGGAGCCATAGGGCTCTATCCATTTATTCACTCGACCCAACTTGAATTAATTTGACCCCTTTCCAAGAAAAGAATCAAAACAAGATTTTGTACCGATCCGTTAAGGATGAAGTATTCTAAGAATTCTCCATTGATACGACATGCTGTTTTTTCCATTCATTCCCTTTCAGGATCAGTCGTGGTCTTACAAACTCTACCAATGGTATGGACGAATCCGTTGCTTCATCAAAATGTGTAAAAGATCATAGCCGCACTTAAAAGCCGAGTACTCTACCGTTGAGTTAGCAACCCATACATATAAATATGGTGTGTAGATACGATCGGAATAAAAAATAAATAAAGAGATTTGATTGCCCGACCCCGTCAAAACACTGAACTAGCAATAAATCAAAAAGAAAAATTGGATGATCAATTGTGAACATAAAAATGAACAGAGATCAGATTAAAATACAACAGATTCTGGGATAAATATAGAGAAAATCTAAATAGATGTAAAAGTTTATAGACTGACTACCCATACTCTATCTTTTTTTTTATTATCATTATATTAACTAAGATACTTCTTGTGTCACAGCGAATTCGACGAACCCATCATTTGAATGAAATAAAGAAACAAATATAATTTGATCGTGGATAAATAGATCTATTTATCCACGATCAAATTATATTTGTTCGATACACCATTGTCAATATAAATTGAATGTTGAGAAAATAAATTCAATAAAAAGAAAATAAGGACTTGTGTTGGAGTGGCACTACATATACATAGATAAGAAATGAAAAATGAATGGGGGAATAAATAAGGAATTCAAAATGAAAGTAGGAAAAAAATCTCGGGTCTATTCAATGGAGGTACAATAAGCAATATTGACCTTTTGTTTGTTGGTAGAGTCCCAACGAAAACCATCCGGTTGATGGTAATCCCATAATTTCCCAGTTATTTCATCTATTCACTCCATTTTTTTTTCTACCTGTCTCATATCAATCAATAGAAGATATTTTTTTAATCGTTCTATGATATGGGATCATGTGGGAGCAACAATGAATAGAGCAAAAAAAAGGGAATGGTGGAGAAACAATTAGACAAAACTAGATACTGGGCAGCCCCCCCGTTTTTTTTTTATTTAATGAATTTCATTTGATTAATTCGAAGTTCCTTAAATACCTCCGCCTTCTTTGAAATATCATGAACAGTTCCTGTAGGTTGAGCACCTTTTTCAAGGAAATATAGAATATCGGGAACGTTTGAATAAGTTTGGTTCTTTATCGGATCGTAAGAACCCACTTTACGAAGATCTCTTCCCTCTCTTCGGGATCGAACATCAATTGCAACGATTCGATAGATGACTCATTGGGATAGACATAAATGAACAATCCCCCCCTAGAAACGTATAAGAGGTTTTTCCTCGTACGGCTCCAAAAAGAATGATTCGAATTTATGTATTATAGCGGCAAATGGATCCACAAAATCATCAATTAGACTATGATTTGAGTCTTTTTTTTTCAGGAAGGAAGAAAAAAAAAAAAAGAAATCTCATTCGTACTCATAACTCAAGTTGGGTAATTCTCAAAGAGCTCGAAGGGAAATCTTTAGACATTTATTGAGCCGTCTCTAACCTCTTTTGTTTGTCTCGCCTAGAATCTATTTTTTTCTTCCCCATTCTGATCTAGTTGTTGAGACAATTGAAAACGGTGTTTCCTTGTTCCGGTATCCTTTTTGATTTTATCTTTGCTTTGAATCATTGGGTTTAGACATTACTTCGGTGATCCTTAATTGTTTCAAAATGGCAGCAACATACCTTTTGTTATTTCGTTCTATAGAAACGATTGATTCCTCTGTGATACACTTTTGATCGAAATAGTTTTACCAATTCCGACAACTCCATTTTTTTACTTTTTTTACTTGTTTGTTCGAACTTGATCCTTTCCATTTCTATACCGAAGATATACTTACGAAGTTGTTCCAACCTATTGATTGGCATTAACCCTAGATCCTTCCCTCTGCTAAATGAATCAATTCTTTATGCTCGAGCTACATCATGTACTATATTTTTTTATTTTATTACAACTCCCAATTTGGGTCCTAGTGGAATAGAACAAACTATGTCGAGCCGAGAGCATCTTCATTGATATATAAAATGGTGGGTGCAAGAATCCACAACCGATAATGTCCTTCAAGTCGCACGTTGCTTTCTACCACATCGTTTCAAACGAAGTTTTACCATAACATTCCTCTCATTTTGGACCGGTATGGAATTGATTCAATATGGAATCATGAATAGTCATTCATTGGCTCAATCGGTATATGGTATATGAAGTCATCCATACTTCATTTTCATATATGGATAGTTATCTGGGAAAGTCTCAGCAAGAATATAATTTAACCCCATATTTTATTAGAAGAATGAAACACATTTATAAAAAACACGAAGAAATGAGTTGCTTAACACTTCTTTTCTTTACATCTTCAACAAATTGTTAGAAACGATGAATCATGAAAGATCCAATTCTTTCTCAAACAACTAAAGAAGGGTCTTTAATTAGATTACCGATACGGAAACAGAATGAGTCATTACCCAGATAAGCTATTCCAATGACCGGGAAAGGTCACAAGTGACCCGATAGGATAAATTCACCAATGTCACACTTCTTCGAGTATCAAGAATTTATAAGGAATCATTAAAGTTTCAATAATTTCCTACTTCGACATCATTACTGGAAATCTGTTTTCCAGTAAAGACTGAATTTGATCTCTAAATCCATCAACAAACCGGTACAACGAGGATCTAAAAACGTTTAGCGGATATCTGATTGAAAAAATAAGAATCGTAGGAGTCCGATTTTTCCGTATTCATCAGATACACCAAACAAGTGTTACCGGGGATAATCGTGGGTATTTAAGGGATCACAGATCTTTTTCGCCAAAACCGAAACACCGGCGTCACTGAAATAGAACAATAACCATACACATACAGATAGGCATGGTTCATTTTCTACAGATTTTGCTTTACTTCAGATTCAGGAATCTTTCCATAAAGTAAAGTGAATGGAATTCATGTATGAATCTCCCCCCAATCGATCGCTACATTGATTTCCAATTATTCATTGTAGCCAAATACAAAATAAAAGAAATTAGTCCAAAGAAACTGTTCCGTATTGAATTTTTTTGTTTGTTAATAAGATCCGGATGGCAAGGGTCTTGAAATTGATACCTCCCTTTGCGTGCGAATTCACTCATATCTACACGAATTCTATGGGGATCATGAATCATACCAAAAGCCAATTAAAAAAGATCTTCTTATGGGGCGCTGTGCTATCCTATCTTGTATAAGTACAAAGCAAAATGGGTTCGTATCAATTCGTTGTTACTATTTTTATTTTGCCCCACCCCAGTCTCAGGAGCTTTCATTCCAGCGATGGAATTAATACCAAGAACCCCTTCCCGTTTAGAATACAGAATCCACATAGAATTGGTCATTTTGTCTACCCTATATTTATTTACTTTAGGGAAGATAGAGACCTCTCTTTTATTTCGCATTTCGACTCAGAATGCATCATGTGAAAATCCAAATATCATAGATATGGGGCATAAAGTTTCTCCAAATGACTAACTAACCTTCAATAGGAATATGGACGAGGGGGCTAACATACGCTGAATAGCCACCCATTTTTTTTTTTGAATTTCACTTTGATCTTTGTTCCCATCCTACCTATATCAAAAAAGATATTTATTTCCATCCACATGTCATTGATACTAGATTCGTTTGTGAGAAACAAAATCGAAAGGGAGGATATGATTCATAGAAGAATCATTAGAAATCACAAAGAAAGATTGGATCACGTTGTATCCAACATTACACTCTTAAGCAGTTGAGTGTTAAAAAGAACAATCTTTATTCTGATAGAATTGGTCTGGGACGGAAGGATTCGAACCTCCGAGTAACGGGACCAAAACCCGTTGCCTTACCGCTTGGCCACGCCCCATTTTCATTTCTATTCGACACCGATAAACACTAATATTGGTATTGGTTGTTCGTCAATTCCAGCCCCAATATCTATGGAATTGGTTGTTGCTAGGATTCTACATCTACACATGTAGATGTAGAATCAAAATGAATTCATTGATCATTACATATAATTCAATTAAGATATTGTATGTAAGGTATGATTCCTTCTATTCTCATTTGAGAATTGAAGGATTTTTGATTGAGGGGGTTCAAAGAAAAAGAAAGATTTTATGGCCTACCTTCTCTTCTTTCTTCATTTTTCCCCTTATATCAATAACCCAATAATAATGAAATTATCTCCAAGAACAAAATGTTTGTTATGCTTAATATCTTTAGTTTGATCTGTCTTAATTCTGCCCTTCATTCGAGTAGCTTTTTCTTCGCCAAATTGCCCGAAGCTTATGCTTTTTTCAATCCAATCGTAGATGTTATGCCAGTCATACCTGTGCTCTTTTTTCTCTTAGCCCTTGTTTGGCAAGCTGCTGTAAGTTTTCGATGAGATCTTTAATACTGTTTTAGAAACATTCATGATTTCTTCGATCAAAAAATTCGATTCTAAGAATTGATAAGATCACATAATGAACGCTCGACTCAAACATGGAAATTCTTTTTGATAGCCGCGATGAATCGGAATCACCTCATTTCTTCATTCTGACCTTCTCTTCTGGGGGTCAAAGACCTTGTGTATGGTCCCTACAATACCTAATTGTAGATATGAGAGAAGAAAAAGAATCTTATTACAAATTCATTCCTGCAAATTCCTTTGTTTTCTAGAAACCACTTCATTTCTTTTCTTGGTGTCAAAACGGAATATGTGGTACAAAAATAGAGAATCTATTCCCCTATTTCCCCCCAAAATGATCTTGGAGATTGTGTAATGCTTACTCTCAAACTCTTCGTTTACACAGTAGTGATATTCTTTGTTTCGCTCTTCATCTTTGGATTCCTATCTAATGATCCAGGACGTAATCCTGGACGTGATGAATAAAAAATCAGAGGTTTTTCCTTGCTTGATTTCTGAATTTTCTTAGGATTTTCTTTCTCTATTCCATACATTTAACTATGAGAAAGGGGGTTAGAGATTTTTTCGAATTCGAAAGGGAAATCTCAAGTGATCAGAAGGAACGGAGAGAGAGGGATTCGAACCCTCGGTACAAATAACTCGTACAACGGATTAGCAATCCGCCGCTTTAGTCCACTCAGCCATCTCTCCCAATTTTAAAAGGATAATTCATATGTGACGCGTGAAGTCAAAGTAAAGATTGATAAAAGCCTTTCCTTATCTTTCTTTATTCTATAAATATACTATAAATATAGAAATATAGACGAATTATATCAATCATCAATTCCATTTAGATAAAGATTCGAAACAGATATCTCCAATAGAAAGAGTACCTCTTTGATTTCGTCCGAAAGATTCTTTCTTTTATTCCCCCGGCCTGGCCAGTACCTAGCCAGGCCATTCCTTGTTTTATTCCAATGAATCATAGATCAAATGATTTATTTGATTTGAAAGCGCAAATACTTGTTATTGAAGTAGCAACAAGGCTATTCCCATTCCTATGATAGGAGTATCATTTCTTATTATTCTTTGTTTTTCTTTTTCTCGATTTACTTAACTGGAATAAAAAAAAACATATTTTTTTTCTATTAAAATAGAACTCATATATTTTTTCAAAAGACATGTTTGAACACTTCAGTCCATAAACAAAACGATATGATTTTTCACTCGATCCAATCGACCCGAATTCATAAGATTTGGCAGTTGAATGAATAGGAAAAGGAGTCGCTTCGAAAAAGAAAAATGGAGCTCTGGATTCTTGTACAACTCAACTCATTTTTATATTCCGGCTTCAATGGTCCTTTCGGGCCGGGACTATCAGGAACGACTCCCCGATAAAAGATATAACTTGTTATTTAAATGAACCTTTTTTCCTATTTTATCAAGTCTCCCCGTCAGAGCACAACATGTCAGCACTCCGATTTTCATGATTTTGATCCTATCTTGATTACGTTTCACTCCCTTGTTCGACAATTCATTCGTATACAATAATCATATTGTAG